ACTTTTCTAAGATCTTTTCCTTCTCTTCGGGATCGAACATCAATTGCAACGATTCGATAGACGGCTCATTGGGATAGATATAGATGAACAATACCCCCCCTGGAACCGTATAGGAAGTTTTCTCCTCGTACGGCTCGAGAAAAAATGATTTAATTCGAAGTTTTGTCTATGTATCTAATTCTAATAAATAATAAATTAAATGACAAATGGACCTATAAAATCAATATCAATTAGACTGTGATTCCAGTCTTTTTTCTTCTTGAAAAATGAAAAAGAAACCGCTCGTACTCATAACTCAAATCGGATAACTCTTAAATAGCTCAAAGGAAAATCTTTAGTCAATTTCATTTATTGAGTAGTCTTTACTCCCTTTCGTTTATCCCGGTTAAACTATTTCAAATTCTATTTGGATTCTTTAGTCGGATCCAGTTATTGAGACTATCGAGAGAATTAACAATTACAAAGGGTGTTTCCTTGTTTTTAAACCCTTTATTCCTATTTTTAATCATTGGGTTTAGACATTACTTCGGTGCTTCTTAATCCTTTCAAAGTGGTAGCAACATACCCTTTTTGATTTCTTTCTATCAAAGAATCCTATGGACGGTTGATTCTAGCATGATACACGTTGAATCGAAAATTTTGGATCAATTTCAACAAGTTTTGCTTTTGAATTGGAAACTTGCTCGAATTGGATCCTTTCGATTTTCCATATATTTACGAAGTTGTTCCAGTTGATTGGCATTAACCCTAGATCCTTGCCCCTGAGAAATGAATTAATACTTTCTGTTCGAGCTCCATCATGGACTATTTACAACCCGGCAAAAAACGAAGGGTTCAAGTGTAACAGAACAAACAATGTCGAGCCAAGAGCACCTCATTCCTAGACAAATTTAAAATGGTGGATGTAAAAATCCACAACGGGTCATATCCTTCAAGTCGCACGTTGCTTTCTACCACATCGTTTCAAACGAAGTTTTACCATAACATTCCTCTAATTTGGAACCGGTATACCGGTATGGAATTGATTCAATTATGGAATCATGAATAGTCATCGGTTCAGCTGTCCATAAACATCGTAATCTACACCTTTTCTTCTATATATGAATATATGAAACAAGATTTTTCTGAAAAAAATCTTAGCAAGACAACATTTTGAACATATTTAACATACTAATTACTAATAGAATATATAGATAATAGAAAAAAAAAAGAAATCTATATATATAAATATATAAATAAAATAATTAAATTAAAATAATATTATATTAATTTATATTAATAATAATATAGATATATAAATTAATCTAAATAAAAATGAATAAGTTTTTGAATCTACATCTTCAAGTGACTTAATAGGATAAATTAAATGATTTTCTACTTTTTCAAAGATTCCAAATCATTAAAAAAGAAATTTTCTAAGTGAAATTCACTATTTAATTTAAATTAAACATCATTATTTAATATTTAATTTGATTGGATTTGAAGAAAATTGGACAATAAGCATCGCCTTTGATCTTTATAGGAAGATCAGTCTTTCTTTTTGAATTGACTCATCACTAATTTCAAATAAAAATTTGAAATAGATCAAAGAAAAGAAGATAGAAATAAGAAGAAAGAAATCCATTTTTTTTCATGAGAATGAGATGTAGAAAAAATAATGTAAGTTAAGATTTTAATTTTGATTTTTTTAATCAGATTACGAAAATCAAAATCGAAAAAAAAAATAGGTAAGGTTTCTCATATCTATCAGATAGACTGAACAATTGTCACTGTTTGTTATAGATATAGTATAAATACCATACTATAGAACATGGAACTTGATCGTTTGTTAATGAAATTCGAGCAGACACAGATACTTAAATTTATAATTAATATAGCCTATCCACCCCCCCACTTCTTTTTTATATTATAATATGGTTTATATGGGAATAATGGAGTATAAAAAGTGGATCCGCGCTGGGACGGAAGGATTCGAACCTCCGAATAGCGGGACCAAAACCCGTTGCCTTACCACTTGGCCACGCCCCATTTCAATTGCTAATCGACACTAAGAAACAATAATATTGTTATTGGTTGTTTGTCAACTCCAGCCCAAATAAATATAAATATATATCTAGATATAGAATATATCTATAGAATATAGATCTTCTATATCTATAGAATAATAGAATAGACCGGTACTAGGATTTTGATACATATAGATACAGAATTCAACTTAATTTATTGATCATTACATAGAATTCAATTAAGATATTGTATGAAAGTATGGTTTCTTCTATTCTCCTTTGAGAATTGGAGAATTTTTGGTTGGATGGATTCAAAGAAAAGAAGGATTTTTGTCTATCTTACCTTACTTTCTTTTTCCTTATATCAAAAAGGCAACCAAAATGCAATTATCTCCAAGAACAAAATGTCTGTTATGCTTAATATCGTTAGTTTGATCTGTATTTGTATTAATTCGCCCCTTTATTCGAGTAGTTTTTTCTTCGGAAAATTGCCT